TCTTGCTAAAGAAACCTAGTTCCAAATAAAAAGAAAATAGAATTCTTATTTTGTGTTTAGAATTTCTAACTTATTCTTTTTTTAATTATATATAATTATATATATTATTCTAAATTCTTTAGAGATTTCTATTTTTTTTTTTAGGAATAGAATCCGGAGTTTGTCGTTTTTTTCTTAGTGATTTAGAATAGAACAAGTATTCAAATGTAAGAGAATGGATAGGTTTTTTTATTTCTAATATCTTAGTGTTGGTATATTCCTTTTATTTTATTAGAGGGGTTTCTCTTGATTGAATACAAGAAAAAGAAGACCATCCCCTTTGTGCTTCGATAGATCTAGGTAAGGTATACGAAGAAAAAGTCTATTTGTCATTGTTGACAATGAAACTTACCAAAGAGATTCGTTTGTCAACAAACTTTGGCTTGTCCACAAATACAGCAGGTCATTCCCTAGATCTATTTGAATTACTCTTTTAAGTTTTTAACTGGTTTCGTGTCATGATTTTGACTTCCTAAATTTATTAGGATTAGGTATACCAAACAAAAGGAGTATCACTAACTTAACCCCTTGATTGTGGACAGGAAAATTCATATGGAATTTACCTCCGAAGATTAATGACGAAAGGTTGGTTTGTTTATCCACGATTGGATAAATATCGATTCGATCCCTTCTTTTTCTTTCCGTTTTCTGTTCTGCTTTAAACGATTCCCGTGAGTGAGTTTATAGGAATAATTTGGGTTTCGATGAACCAACCCAAGCGGTCAGTTACAAGCAACAAACAATAATGAAGAAATGAAAATTATACAATTTTCTATTTTGAATTTTCATTTTCTAGGGCTCTAGGGCTATACGGACTCGAACCGTAGACCTTCTCGGTAAAACAGATCAAACTTTTTATTATCAAAATGATCGGAACTGTTTCAAAGACCCAACATGCATTTTTTTTGCCTTGGGCTCTTTCATTAACTGATAGAAATATCAGTTAGTCTGCCATATTTTTCAAAATAAGATTAAGGAGATGGCTCCATGTGCTCTGATTCATTATTTGGGATTCTGATCCAGGAGCACTACCAAAGTGTTTCAAAGGTGGGGTTATCTTGACGTAGGTCTGCCTCTGGCCTAGATCAACCTAAGTTAAATGAAGTCTCTATCGTTCGGCTTAAAAAAGAAAATATGAAACTTCATACACCTTAAAGTTCATAGGACGAAAAGAAATTTTTTGAGGACCTTATACTCATTATGCCTAGCATTGAATGGACTGGTATTGACCTTATCAATATCTCAAATCAATGTATGGGGTCTGTTTGGTACCTAAATGGGCACCAAAATCGGACCGAACCATTTGTCAGGCTACTGTTCCCTCACAGTTATGGAGTAAGACATCGATTTCTCAATAAGATGCATTTTTTTGATTGTATGATGGACCCCCCTGAAAAACATTGGCGCGCGTGTAAACGAGGTGCTCTACCAACTGAGCTACAGCCCTTAGTGCTTGTGATACATATTTTATCATGTAGATAATTTCTTGTCAAGATGAATATTCTATGATCCAACATCCTCAATTTTGGAGTGGTATTGCTTGTATTAGTATTGCTCATAAGTAATATGATATTTATAATCCATCGATGGCATGGGTTCCATTTGGTTATCTTTGGGATGATAAATGACCTACTTAACTCAGTGGTTAGAGTATTGCTTTCATACGGCGGGAGTCATTGGTTCAAATCCAATAGTAGGTAGAACTTATTAGATACCGGAGTCAATGATACCTAATAAGTTTTTCGACCCACCTTCTTTTATTTTTATTGATTTTGTATCTTTTTTATTTATTTGATTTTCGTTGTAGCAAAATAGGATTCTGCTTGATTGGATTCACTCGACAGAATCCTATCAAAATAGGCTTAGAAACAGAACTAACTTCTTTTGATTATTCGAACGCACCAACTAGTTAGGAAATAACATTGACAGCCTCTACTCTTGTCCTAGCTCGTCGGAGAGCTAGATTTGCCTCAATTATTTGTCTCTTTCCTTCAGCTTTTCTCAAATTAGCTTCGGCTATTTCAAGAGTTTGCTGAGCTTCTTGTGGATCAATGTCACTACCCTTTTCCGCATCATTTACTAAAACAGTAATCTCATTATTGCCTATTCTAGCAAAACCACCCATCAGAGCCATCGTTAACCATTGGTCGTTAAAGCGTATTCTCAAAATCCCTATATCTACAGCTGTAGCAATAGGGGCATGATTTGGCAATACGCCAATTTGACCACTATTAGTAGATAAAATGATTTCTTTCACTTCTGAATCCCAAACAATTCGATTAGGGGTCAGTACACAAAGATTTAAAGTCATTTCTTCAAATTGTTCTCCATTTCTAAGTTCATAGCCTTCGCGGTAGCTTCATCGATATTACCTACCAAATAAAAGGCCTGCTCAGGAAGACCATCTAATTCTCCGGAAAGGATCAATTGAAACCCTCTAATGGTTTCTGCTAGACCAACA